TTAGGAAGGAAAAAAATAATGCCTAAATTAGAAACTAAGGCTAATCCGTTATTTTTTGCATGGCTCCGAGAATGCGAATATTAGCACGGATCATACGGAAATGTAACTCACTATTCAAGCAACTATTCAAAGTTCCTAGAGCTCCTTGTAAGGCTTGTTGGAAAACTCGTTGTCGGACCTGATTAATCGCTTTTTCTTGTTCAAAATGAAGCGTTTCATTTTTGTAATTTTCTAATTGTTCCAAACTATCACTAGTGGCATTAATCAAATTGACTTTTTCTCGTTCTATTTCAGAGTATCCATTCATTCGATACTCATCTGCTTCTATTTCCACTTTACGTAAGCGAGTCCGGGCTCTTTCGAGCTGCTCAACGACCCCTTTACGTAATTCTTCCGAATTTCGAATAGTACTTAAAATCCTCTGTTTTCGATTATCTAATAAATCATTTAATGAAAGTAGATTATCTTACCATTAATTTCACAACTTCCATGATCTCTTCCCGAACCAAACATGAATCTTTCGATTCATTTGGCTCTCACGCTCAATTATTTATTTATGGTATGAGTATTCCCATAGCTTTTTTAATGTAATGAGCCTACCTTCTCTTTTCTGTTTGTAGTTAAACATATCAAAACTTATAAAAAACCAGAATATTAGGAAGACTCTTCCGACTAGACCAGATCAAAATCTAAAATAGTCAGCAAAGTTGTTTTTTTATTTGTACTTTTTTTTTTCATTTTTTTTTTAATGAAAAAAAGGAAATATAATTATAAAAATGAAAAAAAAAAATTATATTATATTTTTGTTTCTTCAAGTTCCAAAATTCCTCTTTTTTATACATAGGTCGTCGATTCGGCATTAGATAAAAAAACAAAGGAACTTTGTTTTTTTATCTTGTAAATAGTTTAAATTCATTTATTGATATGAGTGTTATATATCAAATAAATTACCAATTTATTTGAACTATTTGGTTACTAATGTAGTGGTAGAAAGAATACCATGTTTTGTTCGGACTTTAAACAATTTAGCTTTAACCATGTTAAAGGTCTCGCATTATCGGTTGATAGAGAATCAAAGTGGATTTACCAATAAATCACGAAATGCTATGGTTCTTGCATATAATTTCTTAATTTATTCAGAAGAAATTCGTCGAGATCGTGCACTTTTTTACTATTTTTCCTATCCCTTATAAATACCATAAGTGCAGATGGATGGATCCATCCAATTCTTGAAATAAACAACTCGCACACACTCCCTTTCCAAAATAAATCAATACACCAAGCACTACACTTAGATTTATTGGATTTGTTGCTAAAATATCGGTATTAAACCCGAAACTTCCGGCGGATGGCCAGTGGCCCAAGTAAACGAAAGAATCAATTACATTTTTCATATATTCTCCTCTCTTTTGGATAGGATTAACAAAGAACAGAGTTCTTTTTGTATCACTCTGATCGCCCTTTTTTTTTTATCGATTTTTTTTTTCCACTTTATTTATTTAATAAGAATAAATGAAATCTAGTAATTTCATTTGTTTTATTTTAATTTTTTTACTTTTTCCAAAATTTTCTAATCTAATAAGATACTTTACTTAGACTTTAGACTTAGGTTTTAGATCTGATATCAATTGAAAAATATTTCATTTGTTGAAACACTTCCAAACAATGAAAATAAAAAAGTTTTCTATTGTACTAAGCTAAAGAAAGAAAGGAAGAAAGCAAGCGAATGCGGTAATTCCTAATCTTCAAATCAACCCTTCCTAGGTATTGTCTCAATAAATAAGTAATTTTTGAGTAACGTGTTAATATAATTCTAAGAAGCAAAGGAAAATTCCAAGTTCAAGTTAATAGTTAATAAGAAAAAAGTATCTAAGGTATAAGGTACTCTTTTCTTATTTCGAGGATTAAACAAAAGGATTCGCAAATAAAAGTGCTAATGCCACAACCAGTCCGTAAATTGTTAAAGCTTCCATAAAAGCTAGACTAAGCAATAAAGTACCTCGTATTTTACCCTCCGCTTCTGGTTGTCTCGCAATACCTTCTACAGCTTGGCCTGCAGCAGTACCTTGACCAACTCCAGGTCCAATAGAAGCAAGCCCCACGGCCAATCCAGCAGCAATAACGGAAGCAGCAGAAATCAGTGGATTCATGGTAAGTTCCTCGCACAAAACAAAAAAGAGGAAATGGTTAATGATACAATCAACCAATCAATTATGACTTTTTTAATTAAGATCCAGCGGTCAAAGTAACTAAAAACTCCAAGTTGAAATAATAATATTACTAAATTAAAAAACGGAATCGTCAGAACTATCTCGTTTTTCGTTTTTAACTATCATAGAGTTTTTGTAAATCCATATGCATACAGTTGTAACTATATGTATTTCTTTGTTTCGAACCATTCTTTCATTTAATTCTTCGTTCTTTACTACACTATTGTAAAGTTTATTTCTTTTTTCATTCAAAAAAAAAATTTCATACGAAATAGAAGAGAAGGACTGATATTGAAATCTATCTAAATGCAGTGTGAGCTGCAATCAATATCAATCAAATTATCATTATCAAATTAATTTAATACCAAATTAATCCAATATAAATATAAATATATAAATATTATATATTAATATATAATATAATATAAGATATAAGAAAAGAATATTATATATTAATATATAATATAATATAAGATATAAGAAAAGAATTAAGAATATATAAAATATATAAATAAATATATAAATAAGAAATATATAATGAATCTAATTAAAATTTGAATTACACCGGATAATATATATATATTATGTTCTATATTGTTCATATATAACATAACAAAAAATATAAATAATGAGGATCCAGATTATGATTATAGGATTGGTTGTAATTAGGAAAAATAGAAATTTTAGCAATACTATATATAATAAATAAAATAAAATATAATAAATAAAATAAATAATACTATAATATTAATAAATATTATATAAATATTATATAGTTATGTAATATAGCGATATTATGGATAGACTTATCTCATATAACTAAAGAATACTTAATGTTATTCTAATATTACATATCCATTCTTTTCTTCCATAATGTAAACCATTCTAACTTTTTTTAATTGATTTTGGAATAGAATAATTCCTAGAAAAATAGACGGGGGTTTAGAGCTTATAGACATTATTACATATATTATAGTCTAACTATAACCTCCCCAGCCCTTCTTTTTTTTATAATTCTGTTGGAATATTGTCTATCTTTTCTCCTACAATTCTAGATGATGGAATCATACACTATTATCTTACCCATCCAATTGGATTATCATGAATTATGTGGGATAAGCTTGCTTAATAATAGAATAAAAAAAAGACTATTTGAAAAGCTAGTTAATGATGACCTTCCATGGATTCACCTATATAAGCCGCGGCTAAGGTTGCAAAAATAAGAGCTTGAATACCACTTGTAAATAATCCAAGAAACATGACAGGTATAGGAACTACTGAAGGGACTAAAGAAACAAGAACAACAACTACTAATTCATCAGCTAATATATTTCCGAAAAGTCGAAAACTAAGAGATAAAGGTTTTGTGAAATCTTCTAGGATGTTAATTGGTAAAAGGATGGGGGTTGGTTGAATGTATTTCCCAAAATAACCCAATCCTTTTTTGCTAAGACCCGCATAAAAATATGCGACGGACGTGAGTAAAGCTAAAGCAACAGTAGTATTTATATCATTCGTGGGTGCAGCTAATTCTCCATGAGGTAACTGTATAATTTTCCAAGGTAAAAGAGCACCTGACCAGTTAGAAACAAAAATAAATAGGAACATAGTTCCAATAAAGGGAACCCAAGGGCCATATTCTTCTCCAATCTGGGTTTTGCTTAAGTCTCGAATAAATTCAAGGATATATTCAAAGAAATTCTGACCGTTGTTCGGAATGGTTTGTGGATTCCGAACAGCTATAATGACTGAACCTAATAAGATAGCAATTACTACCCAAGAAGTGATAAGTACTTGGGCATGGATTTGTAAACCTCCTATTTGCCAATATAAATGTTGGCCTACCTCTACACCCGATATATCGTATAACCCTTTGAGTGTTTTAATGGAACATGGTATAACATTCATATTGTCCTCTAGCAGAAATTGAACTTCAAAAAAGAAATTATTTTGATTCAAGCATCTCTATCTCTTTTTCAACTCACCAATATGAATCAAAAATCGTATTCATTAATTGTATATTTAAGATATCAAGAATTTACATAGGATACCAAAAAATCACGTAATATAATAACATATTATCAATATGCCCGCACTTACCCTTTTGCTTTTTTTTTTATTTAATTCAAGAATAGTAACCGAATCCAAAAAATCCCCCCAAAATGAACTATTGATTCTTAATCATAATCCAGGATTTCTTATATAGCTAGAGCGACCCTCACAAATAGCGGATACTAATTTGTTAAGAACCAATCGGATTGAAGCTATAGCATCATCGTTGGATGGAATCGAAATATCTGCGAGATCCGGGTCACAATTTGTATCGATTAAACAAATCGTCGGAATACCCAAAATTACACATTCTCGAAGAGCCGTATATTCTTCTTGCTGATCGACGATGATCACAATATCAGGCAACCTCGTCATATATTTGATACCGCCGAGATATGTTTGCAAGGTAAATAATTTTCTCTTCAATATTGCCGCATCTCTTTTGTGAAGACGGTTGAGTTTACCCATCTTTTGTTCTGCTCTTAAATCCCTGATCTTTTGAAGTCTCGTTTCCGTAGTAGACCAATTTGTTAACATACCACCAAGCCATTTTTTATTAACATAATGACACCGGGCTCTTATTGCAGCCGATGCTACTGAATCCGCTGCTTTATTTTTGGTACCAACAATTAAGAAGGTTCTTCCCCTACTTGCCGCATCAAAAACTAAATCACAGGCTTCTGATAAAAAACGAGCAGTTCTAGTGAGATTTATAATATGAATACCTTTACGCTTTGCAGAGATGTAAGGGGCCATTCTAGGATTCCATTTCTTAGTACCATGACCAAAATGAACTCCGGCCTCCATCATCTCTTCTAAATTAATGTTCCAATATCTTCTTGTCATTTTTCCCACACTTCCTTTTTGTTTTTTCTTTTTTTTTTAACAAAGAAACGAAGTACTTTGAAATAAGTAATTGTTCCGATGGAACCTTCTGCCGGGAATTGACCTTTAATACACAGTACAAACCATTAATGTCTTTTAATTACTTATTTTTTTATCAATATTCGAACAAGAACAAGATAGTTAAGTTAAAAGTCAGACCAGATAATTAAAAGTATAGTTAAAGTAAAAGAATCCGCTCTTAGGAATCATGAAATCGCGTAAATGATTGTTCTAATGTCTCATGTAAATTGTTTGGTACATAAGAACAAAATAATTCTCCATGGTGTAACAAAAGATCTTTTATTTCCAAGTCAAATAGATTCTTTCTTTTGATTTCCAAATAAAAGTTTTTGTCCTTACTTGAATGGTGCACAAATTTTTTGAATCCTGTACCAACAGGTATAATTCCACCTAGAACAACATTCTCTTTCAGGCCTTTCAACCAATCAATACGACCCCGTAGAGCAGCTTTTGCTAAAACTCGAGCGGTTTCTTGAAAACTTGCTTCGGATATGAAACTTTGAGTATTCAAAGATGTCCTTGTTATTCCCAATAGGATTGCGCGATAAGAGATCGCTTCGTCCAAAGCGCGCCCCACTCGTTCCGCTCGCAACAATCCAATTAATTCCCCAGGTGAAAAAACATTAGACATTCCATCTTCTGAAACCAACACTTTTGATGTTACTTGACGTACAATAATCTCTATATGTCTATTATGGATCTGTACCCCCTGAGATCGATAAACCCTTTGGATTTTATTAACCAAAGAGATATGACTTTGAGCTATGGTTAACTCGGCTTGAATCAAGAATCCCCAAGGGATTCCAAAAATTTTGGGTATACCTTTGTTCCAACCTTCAATTCTCCTTTCAAGATTCATTGATATTGAATCAATCGAACGTACTTCTAAGATTTGTTCCACTTTTGGAAGACCTTGTGTTATGTCACCAGATCTTGATTTTTCATATATAAATGTAACTAATGTATCTCCTTCGTAAAATATTTTACCATAATGGCCATGAATAGTTGCTCCTGGAGTGGCTAAATAGGGCTTAGCAGATCTTATAATTAAAGCATCAACATCAACAATTATAATTTGACCAGATTTTTTTATGTGCGGTTCGCATTTGAATAGACATACATTTTCACAAAAAAATTGTCCAAGGCTAATTATTGTAGATGTCTCTTCCCAATAATCGTGATGGAGAAAATGCCAATTCAAATGGAATGAATTCAAAATGATGTTACTGCATGGATCGGGATTATAAATACTCCTATTTTCATCTATTAAACAGTATTTAAGTACTTGAAGTACTTGGAAAGTCTGTTTAAAATTACCAAGTAGCAAATATTTCTTTAACAAGATCTGATTATAAGTTATTAAATGGTAAAATGAATATAAATTTACCATTTTAGGGACAATAGTCCCCAAAGGACACAACAAATCCTTAATTGGGATTATGGGATCCGATTCTTTTATCATGTTATATTTCGAACCATTGAATGGACCAATTCGAGAACAATTGGATGATGACAAAATTATCAAAGATTGGCATTCCTTATTTCGATTCAACAATGTACCAATAGTACCTTGATGTTGTGTAAGTAATTGAATACTAACCTTGCAGTAAAAAGGATTTATATTTGTACGATCTAATCCATTATCGGAAATCAATCCAGAACTTGCCCTATCATATCTTTTTCCAATATACGAAATGCTGGACTTTACTAACTCAATTCTCATGAAATTTCGAATCAGATCATTTCCCTTTACCTCAATAAAGGAAGCACGAATCTCTTTCGGAGAACCATTTTGTTCTGGATCCCAATTCAATATTAAACAAGTGCGAACTAATTGAATACTTGTGTGAAAAATTCCTCGAATTGACTTGCCATTTCCATAAAGGATATAATTGACAACTCTAAGTTGGACATTATCCTTTTCCCGCAAGAGATCTTGAGGAAAAAGTGTTGCTAAATTGATGCCATCAGTTATTTCATATGTGACTACGGGTCGAACCGAAACAAAATACTTTTTCTTCGTGGGTGTGATCCGTTGGACATAGATCCAATTTTTCAATTTTTTTGATTCCTTAGAATTTTTTTTTTCTGTTTTCGGTGGTATAAAAATGCCACTGTGCCTAGATATCTTATCTGCCTCTCCTGGAAAATAAATATCTCCGGAAAATATTTTTAGTTCAATATTTTTTTTTTTTCTCTCCAGGCGGACTAATCCGCCTACTCGACTTCTTGTATTTAAAGCGAGTTGTGTATCTACTCCAATGATACTATTGTTCTGGACCATTATCAATGAAGATCCAGGTAAAATATGCACTTCTTCGAGAATAAAAAAAAAACGATCTACTTTCATTTGGTATTTCGGAATAAATTCTTTTGATCCTCTATACTCAATTAAATCCTCTTTTTTTATAATTGAATTGACCTCTACGGTCCCATATTTAGTAATTCCTGAATTCTTTCTTCTGTATCGTGGATCATCAAAAAAAGCAAGAATACTATTTCTACGTAAAATACCCTGTTTTGGTATTTCGATCGAAATACCAAAACAGGGTATTAGTTCATTCTCTCGTTTTTGATCATATTGTAATGGGATGATGAATCTATTTCTTCGCTTTTTCGCCAAGGAATAAGAATTCCCTTGGATAATAGAAGGATATATAAAATTCCAATGACCATTAGATATGGTTTGATCGGGTCTTGTTGAATAGTCAAGAATTTTCTTATCTTTTTTATCAGAAGTATCTAACAATTTATATCTTACTCGACCATTAGTCATTGATAGATCAGAGATATATCTTTCTTCGACAGAAAAAGCATGAGGATTCATTTGATCTTGATCTTTGTGGAGCGAAAAAGACACTATACTAGATCTGCACGAACCTCCTGCTAATATCCATAAATGACTTGTTTTTAATAATAAATGAACATTACCATATGTATATTCAGGTGCATGGTGTACATCAGTACTCCAGTGCATTTCTCCCTCTGATTCAGAATAAATATGTTTTCGTACCTTCTCTTTAAAATAAAAAGTGGACGTTCCAGCACGAATTTCAGCAATCACTTGTTCTGATTCTACATATTGATTATTTTGAACTAAAATCAAACTCTTTAGTGGAATATTTACATTATGTAGAATATCCCGACTCTCAATAGTTACATACAAGTCCATAGAACATAGAAAAGCGGGATGCCCATGACGGGTACGTGTGGGATGAACCAAATTCTCATTCCATTTTATTTTTCCATTAGAAGGAGCTCGTACATACTCGGCAGTACCACCTGTGAATACTCCACCGGTATGAAAAGTTCTTAATGTTAGTTGAGTCCCTGGTTCCCCAATTGATTGACCTGCAATAATACCTACAGCTTCTCCCAATTCGACCAGGTCACCATGAGTAGGACTCCGACCATAACATAATTGGCAGATCCAAGATGTACTCCTGCAAGTAAAGGGGGTTCTAATATATATTGGTTGTGCTCGAAAGGTTATGAATCTATTTATAAGTCCAATCCCAATATCTTGATTTCGAGTGGCAAGACATCGCAAACCAATATATATATCGTCTGCTAATACACGACCAATTAGTGTTTGGACAAAAATTTTTTCTGTCATACCATTTTGAGGTCTCACGGAAATACCTCGGATAGTACCACAATCTGTTCTACGTATAATAATGTGTTGAACTACTTCAACAAGTCTACGTGTGAGGTATCCAGCATCTGATGTTCGTACAGCAGTATCTACAACTCCTTTGCGAGCTCCATAGCAGGAAATTATATATTCTGTCAAAGAAAGTCCTTCACGTAAATTGCTTTGAATGGGTAAATCAATCATTTGTCCTTGGGGATCCGACATTAATCCTCTCATACCCACTAATTGATGTATCTGAGATGCATTTCCTCTAGCTCCCGAAAAGGACATTAGATGTACTGGATTAGAAGGATCAGTCATACGAAAATTAGGATTCATTTCTTGTCTCAAATATTCACTTGTAGCATACCATATCTCAATGGATTGACGTAATTTTTCTACCGCGTGTACATTCCCATAATGATGGTGTTTCTCTAAAATAAAACTTTGTTGTTCGGCGTCTTGGACTAACCATCCCTTCGAAGGGATTGTTAAAAGATCATCAATTCCTAATGAAATAGATGTAGCAGTCGCTTGCTGGAAACCCAAAGTTTTTACTTGATCCAGGATATGTGATGTATATGCCATTCCGAAATGATCGATTAACCTGCTAATAAGTCGTTTCATAGCAGTTCCATTTATCACTTTATTGTGAAAGACCAGATCAGCCCGTTCTGCCATAAGTACCTCTTCTCTTATATTTCTTCTGCTAAGTAGGATTCGACAATGGACCCAAGTCAATGATTCAAAAACTTCCTTTCCTCAATCTTGATTCACACAGAAATTAAGAAATTAGAATACCAATGAAATTTGGGATACCTGAATTACCATAGGCACTAGGCACAAACATCGCCTAATCTAATTTCTTAGATTAGATAGCGTATGAGTAGGCTCGACAAAAACCCTGTATGGCTTCTTCTAATTCTCTATAAAAAGAAATATGACCAAGAGTAGTTCGAATGTATATAGAACGGATTTCTTTTGTTATACTTCCTACTATTAGATAGTGTCCATAAATCTCATGATAAGTACCTAAAGATTCATATTGAACTTCGATGGGAACTTCTCTTGAACCAATGACACGTTGATCTCGTCTCCATCGGAGCCACAAAGGACTATCTAAACTGATTCTTTTCTGTCGATAAGCTCCAAGTGCATCATAGGAACTAGAAAAATGGGGTTCTTTTTCCCTCGTATA